CTTCCATAGCTCCGAGGATTCCAATATTAGCACTGATGGTACGGAAATGTAACTCGCTATTCAAACAACTATTCAGAGTTCCTAGAGCTCCCTGTAAGGCTTGTTGGAAAACTTGTTGTCGGACCTGATTAATCGCTCTTTGTTGTTCAAAATGAAGGGTTTCATTTTTGTAATTTTCTAATTGTTCCAAACTATAAGAAGTAGCATTAATCAAATTGACTTTTTCTCGTTCTATTTCAGAGTATCCATTCATTCGATACTCATCTGCTTCCATTTCCACTTTTCGTAAACGAGCCCGGGCTTTTTCGAGCTGCTCAATGGCTCCTCTACGTAATTCTTCCGAATTTCGAATAGTACTCAAAATCCTCCGTTTTCGATTATCTAATAAATCATTTAATGAAAGTAGATTTACCATTAACCATTAATTTCACAACTTCCATGATCTCTTCCCGAACCAAACATGAATCTTTCGATTCATTTGGCTCTCACGCTCAATTTTTTATTTTATGGGCATTCTCTCCCATATCTTTTTTTTTAATGTAATGAGCCTATCCTCTCTATTTCTGTTTGTATTCAAACATATCAAAACTGATACAAGACCAGAATATTTAGAGAACTCTTCCGACCAGACAAAAAATCTATAATTGTCAGCAAAGTTGTTTCTTTATTTAATTGAAAATTTCTATTTATATATAAAATATATATTTTACATTTTCATTTTATTTCCCTTTTTTATTCAAATCCAAAAATTCCTCTTTTTTATACATAGGTCGTCGATTCGGCATTGGATAAAAAAAGGCAAGGTGTCCTTTATTTATTCTAGTAAATGGTTCAAATCATTTTATCGATATGAGTGTTCTATATCAGAAAAATTACCAACTATTTTTTTTTTTTTACCATTTCGGTACTAACGTAGTGGTAGAAAGAGTACCATGTTGTGCCCGGACTTCAAACAGTTTAGCTTTAACCATGTTAATGGTCTCACATTATTGGTTGATAGAGAATCAAAGTTTACTTACCAATGAATAACGAAATGCTATGGTTCTTACATATGATTTATGAATTTATTCAGAAGGAATTCGTCGAGATTGTGCACTTTTTTTTCCTACTTTGTTTTTCCTATTTATCCTGGAAATATATATACTATATAAAATAGAAAAAAATATATAAAAAAAAATAAAAATATATTCTTTAAAATATATTCTATATAAAAATATATTATATTATATATAAAAATATATTATATAATTATATATATAATAAATATATATAATATAAATAACATAAATAAATAATAAATAAAGTGCAGCTGGTTAGATCCAACCTATTCTTGAAATATACAACTCGCACACACTCCCTTTCCAAAAAAAATCAATACACCAAGCACTACACTTAGATTTATTGGATTTGTTGCTAAAATATCGGTATTAAACCCGAAACTCCCGGCGGATGGCCAGTGGCCTAAGGAAACGAAAGAATCGGTTAAATTTTTCATATGCTCTCCTCTTATAGATAGGACTAACAAAGAACAGAGTTCTTTTTGTATCACTTGGCTCGCCCTTTTTTTGATCGATTTCTTTTTCTTAATTTCCCATTTTTTTATGGGAGTAGATTAAATCTATTTATTGAATTCTCAAATTAAAAAAAAAAAATTCTTATTTTTTTTTTTAAGTTTCCGATAAGATACTTATTAAGTTAGGTCCTAGGTCTCGTATCAATTGCAAAATAGCTCCTTTGTTCAAACACTTCCTAAAAGAAAAGTCAAAATTCCATCGTACTAAACGAAGGACGGGAAGGAAGAAAGCGAGCGAATCCACTAATTCCTCATCCTCAAATCAGTCCTTCCCGGGGTATTGTCGCAACAAATACATAATTGTAGGAGTAAAGTATTGATATAATTCACAGAAGCAAATGGCAACGAGTTAATATAAAATAAGAAAAAAAGTACGTAACGCACTTTTTTACATTTTCATTCTAGATTCTAGGATGAAATTAAACAAAAGGATTTGCAAATAAAAGCGCTAATGCCACGACCAGTCCATAAATTGTTAAAGCTTCCATAAAAGCTAGACTAAGCAATAAAGTACCTCGTATTTTTCCTTCTGCTTCTGGTTGTCTCGCAATACCTTCTACGGCTTGGCCTGCAGCAGTACCTTGACCAACTCCAGGTCCAATAGAAGCAAGCCCCACGGCCAATCCAGCAGCAATAACGGAAGCGGCAGAAATCAGTGGATTCATGATGATAGGTTCCTCGCACCAAAAAAAAATGGTTAATGATACAATCAACCAATGAATTATTACTTATTTGATCACTAAAATATATCGAGTCGAAGTAAGTAAAACTTCGAATAAAAATAATAAATAATATAGATAGGGGTAACCCTATATAACTAGTATATATCTAATATCACATATACATTTGTTTCTTACATAACGTAAACCGCGCGCATTTTATATTGAATCGGATTCTAGAATAATTCTTCAAAAGATATACATACAGGGGCTGTGGCTGGACTTATAGACATTACATATATCTAGTGTGACCCCCTAACCCATCCACCATTTCGTAATATCGTCTATCTTTCCTCCTACAACTCTAGTCGTATATACATATGTATTTCTATCTATTATGTTCCCCAACCAAGAACAAAATAGATTTTCCTGAACCATGCATTGCCTCAATTGGGATAAGCTTAAAAAAAAGAAGACTATTTCGAAAACTAATCAATGATGACCCTCCATGGATTCCCCTATATAAGCCGCGGCTAAAGTTGCAAAAATAAGAGCTTGAATACCGCTTGTAAATAATCCAAGAAACATGACAGGTATAGGAACTACTGAAGGTACTAAAGAAACAAGAACAACAACTACTAATTCATCAGCCAATATATTCCCGAAAAGTCGAAAACTAAGAGATAAAGGTTTTGTGAAATCTTCTAGGATGTTAATTGGTAAAAGTATTGGAGTTGGTTGAATGTATTTTCCGAAATAACCCAATCCCTTTTTGGTAAGACCCGCATAAAAATATGCCACTGACGTGGGTAAAGCTAAAGCAACAGTAGTATTTATATCATTCGTGGGGGCGGCCAACTCCCCATGAGGTAACTGTATGATTTTCCAAGGTAAAAGGGCCCCCGACCAATTAGAAACAAAAATAAATAGGAACATGGTTCCAATAAAGGGAACCCAAGGACCATATTCTTCTCCAATCTGAGTTTTGCTCAAGTCTCGAATAAATTCAAGGACATATTCGAAGAAATTCTGACCGTCGGTCGGAATGGTTTGTGGATTCCGAACAGCTATGATGACTGAACCTAATAAGATAGCAATTACGACCCAAGAAGTGATAAGTACTTGGGCATGAATTTGTAAACCCCCTATTTGCCAATATAAATGTTGGCCTACTTCTACACCTGATATATCGTATAACCCTTTGAGTGTTTTAATGGAACATGGTATAACATTCATATTGTCCTCTGACAGAAATCGAACTTCAAAAAAAGAATTATTTTGATTCAAGCATCTCTTTCTCAACTGATCTACTTTCATCATTAATCATATATTTAGAATACCAAGAAATCACATAAGATAATATCAATATCCCATTTTATCTCTTTTAAAAAATTCAAGACAAGACATAGTAACCGATCCAAGAAATCAAAATAATTAACTAATCTTATTATTCTTAATCATAACATAATCATAATCAACGACTTCTTATATAGCTAGAACGACCCTCACAAATTGCGGATACTAATTTGTTAAGAATCAATCGGATTGAAGCTATAGCGTCATCGTTGGCTGGAATCGAAATATCTGCGAGATCTGGGTCACAATTTGTATCGATTAAACAAATTGTTGGAATTCCCAAAATGACACATTCTCGAAGAGCCGTATATTCTTCTTGCTGATCAACGATGATTACAATATCGGGCAACCCAGTCATATATTTGATCCCACCCAGATATGTTTGCAAAGTAGATAATTTTCTCTTCAACATTGCTGCATCTCTTTTAGGGAGACGGTTGAGTTTCCCCATCTTTTGTTCTGTTCTTAAGTCTCTGAACTTATGAAGTCTCGTTTCCGTAGTGGACCAATTCGTTGACATACCACCGAGCCATTTTTTATTAACATAATGACATCGAGCCCTTATTGCAGCTGATGCTACTAAATCCGCTGCTTTATTTTTGGTACCAACGATTAAAAAGTTTTTTCCTCGGCTTGCTGCATCAAAAACTAAATCACAAGCTTCTGATAAAAAACGAGCAGTTCTAGTAAGATTTGTAATATGAATACCTTTACGCTTTGCAGAAATGTAAGGGGCCATTCTAGGATTCCATTTCTTAGTACCATGACCAAAATGAACTCCAGCCTCCATCATCTCTTCCAAATGGATGTTCCAATATCTTCTTGTCATTTTTCCCACGCTTTTTTTTAACAAATAAATAATTGTTCCTACGGAACCTTCTACCGGGATTGACCGTTGATACACAGCCCAAACTGTTCATTTCTTTTTTTTTTTTACTTCATTTTTTTTATTACCAAATCAAAAAAAGTAAAAAGAAGAAATCTCACCTTAGGAATTATGAAATCGCGTAAATGATTTTTCTGGTGTGTCATGGAAATTGTTTGGGGCGCAAGAACAAAAAAATTCTCTATGGTGTAACAAAATATCTCTCATTTCCAACTCGAATAGATTTTTCTTTTTGATTTCCAAATGAATGTTTTTGTCTTGCCTTGAACAGTGCACTAATTTTTTGAATCCGGTACCGACAGGGATAATCCCTCCCAGAACAACATTTTCTTTCAGACCCTTCAACCAATCAATACGACCCCGTAGAGCAGCTTTTGCTAAAACTCTAGCAGTTTCTTGAAAACTTGCTTCGGATATGAAACTTTGAGTATTCAGAGATGCCCTCGTTATTCCCAATAAAATTGCCCAATAAGAGATCGCTTCGTCTAAAGCACGCCCTGCTCGTTCCGCCCGCAACAATCCGATTAATTCTCCAGGCAAAAAAACATTAGACATTCCATCTTCTGAAACCAACACTTTTGATGTTACTTGCCGTACAATAATCTCTATATGTCTATTATGGATCTGTACCCCCTGGGATCGATAAACCTTTTGGATCTTATTAACCAAAGAGATACGACTTTGAGCTATGGTTAGCTCAGCTCCAATTAAAAATCCCCAAGGAATTCCGAGAATTCTTGGTATACGCTCGTTCCAACCTTCAACTCTCCTTTCAAGGTTCATCGATATTGAACCAATCGAACGCACTTCTAAGATTTGTTCCACTTTTGGAAGGCCTTGCGTTATGTCACCAGATCGGGATTTTTCATATATAAATGTAACTAATGTATCTCCTTCAGAAAGGGGTTCTCCATAATGTCCGTGAACAGTCGCTCCTGGAGTAGCCAAATAGGGCTTAGCTGATCTTATAACTAAGGAGTCAACGTGAACAATTAAAATTTGACCAGATTTTTTTATGTGTGGTCCATATTTAACTAGACATATATTTTCACAAATAAATTGTCCAATGCTAATTATTGTGGATGTCTCTTCACAATAATTGTGATGTAGAAAGCACCAATTCAAATGGAATGGATTCAAAATGATGTTATTGCGCGGGCCGGGATTATAAATCTCCCTATTTTCATCTATTAAACAGTATTTAAGTACTTCAAGTACTTGGAAAGTCTGTTTAAAATTATCAAGTATCCAATATTTGTTTAACAAGATCTGATTATGAGTTATTAAATGGTAAGATGAATAAAAGTTCACTATTTTAGGTACAATAGTACCTAAGGGACCCAACAAATCCCTAATTGGAGTTATGGGATTCGATTCTTTTGCCACATTGTTATATTTTGAACTGTTGAATGGACATGGACCAACTCGAGAACAATTGAATGATGACAAAATTATCAAAGATTGGCCTTCCTTATTTCGATTCAACAACGTACCAATAGTTCCTTGATGCTGGGTAACTAATGGAATCTTCGCTTTGGAATAAAAAGGATTGATATTGGTGCGATCTAATCCATTATCGGGAATCAATCCTGAACCCGCCGTATCATACCTTTTTCCGGCATATGAAATAGTAGACTTGACTAACTCAATTCTTATGAAATCGCGAATCAGATCATTTGCCCTTACCTCAACAAAGGAAGCACGAACCTCTTCTATAGAACCTTTTTTTTCTTGGTCCCAATTCAATACTAAACAAGTCCGAACTAATTGAATACTTGTGTGATAAATTCCGCGAATTGACTTTCCATTTCCATAAAGGATATAATTGACAACTTTAAGTTCGACATTATCTTTTTCCTGCAAGAGATCTTGAGGGAAAAGTTTTGCTAAATTTATCCCATCAGCTATTTCATATGTGACTACGGGTCGAACCAAAACAAAATATTTTTGGGGGGTGGGTGTGATCCGTTGGACATAGATCCAATTTTTCAATTTTGTTTTTGATTCCTTAGAATTTTTTTTTTCTGTTCCCGGTGGTATCAAAATGCCGCTGTGTTTGGATATCTTATCTGTCTCCCCGGGAAAATAAATATCTCCAGAAAATATTTTCAGTTCAATACTTTTTTTTTTTCTCTCCACTCGGACTAATCCACCTACTCGGCTTCTTGTATTTGTATTTAAAGCGAGTTGTGTATCTACTCCAATAATACTATTGTTCCGGACCATTATGGACGAAGATCCGGGTAAGATATGCACCTCTTCGGGAATAAAAAAAAACCGATCCACTTTCATTTGGTATTTCGGACTAAATTCTTTTGCTCCTCGATACTCAATCAAATCTTCTTTTTTTACGATTGAATCCACCTCTACGATCCCATATTTAGTAATTCCCGAACTCTTTCTGCTGTATCGTGGATCATCAAAATAAGCAAGAATACTATTTCTACGTAAAATACCATTTATGGGTATTTCAATCGAAATACCAAAAGAGGGTATTAGTTCTTTCTCTCGTTCTTGATCATATTGTAATGGGATGAGAAATCTATTTCTTCGCCTTTTCGACAAGAAATCAGAATTCTCTTGGAGAATCAAAGGATATATGAAATTCCAATACCCATTGGATATGATTCGATCAAGTCTTGAATAGTCAAGAATTTCCCTATCTTTTTTACCAGAAGGATCCAACAATTTATGTCTTACTCGATCATTAGTGATTAATCGGTCAGAGATATATCTTTCGTCGACAGAAAAAGAATGAGCATTCATTTGATCTTGATCCTTGTGGAGCGAAAAAGACACTATACTAGATCTGCACGGACCCCCGGCTAATATCCATAAATGACTTGTTTTTGGTAATAGATGAACATTACTATATGTATATTCAGGTGCATGGTAGACATCGGTACTCCAGTGCATTTCTCCCTCTGATTCAGAATAAATATGTTTTCGAACCCTCTCTTTAAAATGAAAAGTAGACGTTCCGGCACGAATCTCAGCAATCACTTGTTCAGATTCTACATATTGAT